AGAAAAGTGCCTGATAAAAGGATTATTTTGATAGAATAAATTATGCAAAATTTTGCCTTTTCTATAATTAACAGAATCGCACCGCTTCTTTTAAAATCAAAATTTAATGTTCCTTTAAACTAAATTATAAAGATAAGCTAATAAAGCTAATGGGTTCATACCCCATTTATAAGAGTCCAATCTCTTTCTTTTTAAATGTTCATTAAAAATTTTCAAATTCTATTTTCTTCTCTTTTATTTTTAGGGTCTCTAATTGCTATCTCCTCAAATTCATGATTTACATGCTGGCTGGGCTTAGAAATTAACTTAATAAGTATAATCCCCCTTATACTTATTAATTCTACGACTCTCGCAACAGAAGCTGCAATCAAATACTTCCTTGCTCAAGCATTAGCATCAATCATATTAATCTTTTCCATAGTATTAAATTTATTCTTTTCCCAACAGCTAAATCTAGAAATAACAGAAATTTTTATTTTTTTAGCATTAATTATAAAAGCAGGGTTAGCGCCCCTCCACTTCTGGTTCCCTCAGGTCAGAGCTAACCTAAAATGGTTGCAATGTTTAATTCTCTTCACATGACAAAAAGTAGCCCCTTTATTACTTCTCTGCTCGTTTAGATTCAATTTTATTATAGCTGTAAGAATAACATCGGCCCTCGCCGGAGCCTTAGGTGGATTAAATCAAACTGTGCTTAAACTTATATTAACCTACTCTTCTATTTCTCATGGGGGGTGAATGTTAATAAACTGTTTTACGAATTTTAAATCCTGGGTAGTTTACTTTTCCATTTATACCTTCCTTTCTTTTTCAATTATTTCATTTTTTGTAAAAAATAAAATTTATAAGATCAGAAATATTTTTTCAAACAGAGATTCTTATATTAACAAAATAATTATCATTATAAATATCTTCTCTCTTGGTGGGCTTCCTCCTCTCTTAGGTTTTACAGCTAAGTTAAGTGTAATTTTAACAGTATTAAAACTTGATTTAATCCTTGTGTTTTTTATTTTAATCTTAAGCTCTATCATCTCCCTTTTTTACTATACACGTATTACATATTCTAATATAATAAACTTAAACAGAAAACTTATATTCAACCCCATCAATCAACAAAAAAGAGGATTAATTTTCCACACAATGAGAGTGGCTCTTAATATCTCTGCCCCTTTTATCTTTATTTTATTCTAAAATCTTAAGTTAAAAAAACTTTAGTCCTTCAAAGTCTAGATTAAAGAAAGGATCTTTAGATTTTAACAAAAAGAGATTTTCCCACCTTAAGATTTGCAATCTTAAATCATTAATGAATATATTTGTCTAACAAGAGAATTTTAATTCATAATTAGATTTACAGTCTAACACCTAAATTCAGCCACCTTGCTAATTAGTCGTTGACTTTTCTCCACCAACCATAAAGATATTGGAACTTTATACTTAATTTTTGGTGTTTGATCCGCTATAGTAGGTACTGCGTTTAGAGTTCTTATCCGGCTAGAATTAGGGCAACCTGGGAGTTTTATTGGAGACGATCAAATTTATAATGTTATAGTTACAGCCCATGCTTTTATTATAATTTTCTTTATAGTTATACCGATTATAATTGGAGGGTTCGGAAACTGACTTGTACCCTTAATAATTGGAGCCCCTGATATAGCATTCCCTCGAATAAATAATATAAGTTTTTGATTACTTCCCCCATCATTAACATTATTATTAGCAGGAGGCTTGGTAGAAAGAGGGGCTGGGACAGGGTGAACAGTCTACCCCCCTTTAGCAGCAGGAATCGCCCACGCCGGGGCATCTGTAGACCTTTCAATTTTCAGACTTCATTTAGCCGGGGCTTCGTCCATTCTAGGGGCAGTAAATTTTATTACAACAATTATTAATATACGAGCCCCAGGAATATCATGAGACCAAACTCCTTTATTCGTTTGGTCAGTTTTCCTAACTGCAATCCTTCTTTTACTATCTCTTCCTGTTTTAGCAGGGGCTATTACTATACTTTTAACAGACCGTAATTTAAACACGTCTTTCTTCGACCCCGCAGGAGGTGGTGACCCTATTCTTTACCAACATTTGTTTTGATTCTTCGGTCACCCAGAAGTTTACATTCTGATTCTCCCAGGATTTGGTATAATTTCTCACATTATTACATTCGAAAGTGGGAAAAAACAAACATTCGGACAGCTAGGAATAATTTATGCTATATCAGCTATTGGTCTTCTAGGATTTATTGTTTGAGCTCATCATATATTTACTGTAGGAATAGATGTAGACACCCGAGCATATTTTACTACAGCAACTATAATTATTGCAGTACCTACTGGAGTTAAAATCTTTAGATGAATTGCGACCCTACAAGGAAGTTTCCTGATTATAACTCCAGCGCTTATATGAGCTGTTGGGTTTGTGTTTCTTTTTACTGTAGGAGGTTTAACTGGAATCATCCTAGCCAACTCTTCTATTGATATCGTTCTTCATGACACATATTATGTTGTTGCTCATTTTCACTACGTTCTTTCTATGGGGGCCGTATTTGCTATTATAGGAGGGTTAATTCACTGATTTCCTTTATTCACAGGAACTAGTATAAACCCTGCTTGATTAAAAATTCAATTCTTAGTAATGTTTTTAGGGGTTAATCTAACATTTTTCCCTCAACATTTTTTAGGTTTAAATGGTATGCCACGACGTTATTCTGATTACCCAGATGCTTTCACTTCATGAAATGTTGTCTCTTCTATAGGAAGTTACACATCAGTAGTCGCTATTCTTATATTCGCGTTTATTATTTGAGAAGCTATAAGTTCTAACCGCCCAGTTTTAGATAGAAGAATTCAACCTTCTTATATTGAGTGACTTCAAAATAATCCTCCTTCAGAGCATTCTTACAGAGAGCTAACTCTAATTTACAATTTCTAATATGGCAGACTAGTGCGCTGAATTTAAGCTTCAATTATGAGGGCTCCCTCTTTTAGAAATCTCTTCTTGATCGGCTTTAAATCTACAAAATGCTGCTTCGCCTCTCATAGAACAATTAATCTTTTTCCATGACCACGCTATAACCATTTTAATTTTAATTATTACTATTGTAGGTTATAACTTAATTTCAACAGCCATAAATAAAAATATTGACCAATTTATATTAGAGTCTCAACCTCTAGAGTTATTCTGAACAATTGTGCCCAGATTTGTATTAATTTTTATCGGGCTTCCATCTATTCGACTTTTATATCTTTTAGATGAAGTTTATAAGCCTTCTATTACTATCAAAACTATCGGCCACCAGTGATACTGATCTTACGAATATTCAGACTTTCTAAATTTAGAATTCGACTCATATATAATTCCATCAGCAGAGATAGAAAACTCAAACTTTCGCCTCCTTGATGTAGATAACCGAACGGTTATCCCAGTTAATACTCAAATCCGTACTCTAATTACAGCAGCAGATGTTCTTCATTCATGAACAGTGCCTGTTCTTGGAGTAAAAGCAGACGCTGTACCAGGCCGTCTTAACCAGGTAAACTTCTTACTAAACCGACCTGGTCTTTTCTTCGGACAATGTTCAGAAATTTGTGGAGCAAATCACAGTTTTATACCTATTTCTTTAGAAAGTGTTAATCCTAAAACTTTTATTAAATGAGTAAAGACTAGTTCTAATTAGTTAAATGGCTGAAAGTAAGCAACGGTCTCTTAAACCGCAGTATAATAAATTAACACATATTTTTAACTAAAAAAAAATTAGTTAAAAAAATAATATAATTTTGTCAAAATTAAGTAATCAATTTGATATTTTTTGATTCCTCAAATATCTCCTCTATTATGATCTTACCTATTTTTAACATTTTCTTTACTACTATTAATCTCTCTTATTAAAATTTACTTTTTTTCTTTTAGTTCTATCTCTCCAGGAAAAAGAGGGCTGGACTTGAATAAAAGAAATTCAATAACTTGAATATGATAACAAATTTATTTTCTGTTTTTGACCCTTCAGCTAATTTTAATATGCCTTTAAATTGAATTAGTTCTTTTCTCATTATTATATTCATCATACCAGTTTACTGATTAATTCCTAGAAAATTCTCGTCTTCCGTAAAGCTAGTTTTAAATAAACTTCACTCAGAGTTTAAAACACTCTTGGGAAGCACAAGACACCAAGGATCTACATTCATTTTTATTGCTTTATTTATTTTTATTATTATAAACAATTTCCTAGGGTTGTTCCCGTATATTTTTACAGCATCTAGTCACCTAACCTTAACGCTAACCCTAGCATTCCCTCTATGATTAACATTTATGTTGTTTGGTTGAATTAATAACACAAATCATATATTTGCCCACATAGTCCCCCAAAGAACTCCCTCCGCCCTTATACCTTTTATAGTTCTAATTGAGTCGATTAGAAATGTAATTCGCCCTATTACATTATCAGTACGTCTAATGGCTAATATAGTAGCAGGACATCTTCTTATAACTTTATTAGGCAACCAAACGGCAGTTGCCTCTAACATTATTTTAGTAAGATTAATTATCACACAAATTCTCCTTTTAACATTAGAGAGAGCTGTAGCTATTATTCAATCCTATGTATTCGCCGTTTTAACAACCCTTTATTCTAGAGAAATTACCTCTCACTAATGATAATTAAAAGTAACCACGCGTTCCATTTAGTAGACCAAAGTCCTTGACCTTTAACAGGTGCTATTGGGGCCCTTCTTATAACATCTGGAATCGTGAAATGATTTCATTCCTTTAATCCTCAATTATTTTTTTTAGGAACATTAATTCTAGCCCTCACCTGTATCCAATGGTGACGAGATATCAGACGAGAGAGAACTTTTCAAGGACTACACACCTTTATTGTAGCAAGGGGAATACGCTGAGGTATAATTTTATTTATTACATCAGAAGTGTTATTCTTTTTTTCATTCTTCTGAGCTTTCTTCCATAGAAGACTAGCCCCTACAATAGAAATTGGTCTTCAATGACCCCCTTCAGGTATTTCCCCTTTTAACCCTCTTCAAGTACCTCTTTTAAATACAATCATTCTTTTAGCCTCAGGAGTAACAGTTACTTGAGCCCACCACGGACTTATAGAAAATAAGTTTTCTCAGACATTCCAAGGACTTCTTTTAACAGTAACGTTAGGAGTTTACTTTACTATACTTCAAGCTATAGAATATTGAGAGGCTAGCTTCTCCATCGCAGACTCTGCCTACGGATCTACATTCTTTATCGCTACAGGATTTCATGGACTTCATGTTATCATTGGAACAACATTTCTGTTAGTATGTTTATCACGACATATTAAATGCCACTTCTCCAGCGGCCACCATTTCGGTTTTGAAGCAGCTGCCTGATACTGACACTTTGTAGATGTAGTCTGGTTATTCCTTTATATAACAATTTACTGATGAGGTAGATACATCTTTATTATACAAGTATATTTGACTTCCAATCAAAAGGCCCAATTTATGGAAGATGTAATATTAACAATTTTAATTATTTCTTTAGGACTCTCAGTCATTTTAATTCTAGTTAATTCTCTTATTGCAAAAAAATCTTTTTTTGATCGGGAAAAGCCCTCCCCCTTCGAATGCGGGTTTGACCCTAAAAGATCCTCACGGGTCCCATTTTCCCTCCGATTTTATTTAATTGCACTAATTTTCCTAATCTTTGATGTTGAAATCACATTAATTCTACCTATTCCAATCTTTATGAATTCTATAAACGCCACTTTAATATCAACAGTAGCATCATTTTTCATTTTTATTTTAATTGCCGGGCTCTTCCATGAGTGGAATGAAGGAGCCTTACAATGAGATCGGTAGGATTATAGTTAACTATAACATCTGGGTTGCATTCAGAAGGTACCTGAAGGTTTTTCTTGAGTGAGAAGCGAAAATTCGCTTTCAGTTTCGACCTGAACCTTGGTTAAAGCCCTCTCTTTATTTGAACAAAATCAAAATTAGCGATATACCACTGTTAATGGTAATTAGAGACTTCCTCTGTTTAAAGAGAAAGGCTGCCGCAAAAATAAGCTGCTAACTTAATTTTTTAGCGGTTAAAATCCGTTACTAGCTCTATCGTTTTAGTTTAATTAAAACATTACTTTTTCGTTGTAAAAATAAATATGTATTTATCCGATTTTTATTTAAAAGAATTACTCTACCTTAGCTTCTTCAGAACCACGCTCTTTTTGAGCTATTTAAATAAATTAAAATAATAATGAAAACTGAAAATATTAAAAAAATTACTAAATAACTTTTAATATTCAACCAAAAAAAATAATCAAAAAAAGATGATTTTTTTCTTAATAGATAATAAGAGCCCTGCGCCCCTACAGCCTCAACCCACCCTTGGTCCACAAATTTAATAAGCTGCCGTCCTAGGTGTAAGGACGGGGAAATTATATATGTCGATAGTAAAGGTATAAACCATATCGTGCATAAAAAATGAATTCATTTACTTGTGATAGCTAAAATATATAAATCTAAAATAATTATAAGCTGGTATATAATTATAAAAAACGTTAAAACTAAAAATAAAACTGAAAGCTTAAAAAAGGAAGATAAAAATACAAGATAAGAGGGAAAATAAAATCAACTTATAGCTCTTCCAGCTCTTACAGCTGTAATAAAAAGCACTCTTATAGGTGCAATTATAATTATATGTTCCTCTAAGTGAACTAAAGACTTTAAACCCAAATTTTTAAAAAATAAATAATACCCTAGCCGGACAGAGTACGTCACCGTAAATAGGGTTCCTATAATAATAGCTGTATATATAAAAAAATTCATATTTAATATTATGTAAGACTCCAAAATAATATCTTTAGAATAGAATCCTGAAAGAAAAGGGAACCCACACAAAGAAAGAGAGCACGCAACAAAAAAAAAAGAGCTAGCGGGACACCCAGTCTCTATACCGCCTAAAAACCGAATATCTTGAATATCCCCCATTCTGTGAATAAAAACTCCTGCACATAAGAAGAGTAAAGACTTAAATAAGGCATGGCTTAATAAATGAAAAAATGCTAACTCTCACAAACCTAAAGACAAAATTATTATCATTACACCCAGTTGTCTTAACGTAGAGAGGGCAATAATTTTTTTTAAATCTATCTCAAAATTAGCCCCTAACCCAGATATGAATATAGTAAAGCTTCCAATAATGAACATAAAATTGTTAACGCATAAAAGATCATGAAAACGAATTAATAAATACACACCAGCTGTGACTAGAGTTGATGAGTGCACTAAAGCCGAAACTGGAGTGGGGGCAGCCATTGCTGCCGGTAGCCAAGCAGAAAATGGAATTTGAGCTCTTTTAGTTATCCCAGCAATAATTACTATAATTATAATAAACTTCAATTCACCCTCAGAAATTAGTAGCTGTAAAAAATAAAAATTTCAAGACCCGTAATTAGCTAGCCACGCAATTCTTAATAAAATAGCTACGTCTCCTACTCGGTTAGATAAAATGGTTAATATCCCCGCGTTCGCTGATTTTTCATTTTGGTAATAAATCACCAAGCAATAAGAGACCAATCCTAAACCATCTCAACCTAACAAAATTCTAATTATATTAGGTCTTATAATTAAAAATAATATAGAAATAACAAATAGATAAACTAATAAAATAAAACGATATAAAAATTTATCCCCCTCCATATAACTAGTTCTGTAAATCAATACTATCGAAGAAATTAATATAACAAACCCTATAAAAGTAAGTCTTATTCAATCAAAAATTAAAGTTATAATCACTATATTCCCAAAAAGAGAAAAAATTTCTCACTCTAAAAACTTTACCACTGAATAAAAATAAAACTCTAACCCAGTCACCAGAGAGTATAAGGACAAAAATAACAACATTAAACCTAAATAAAAAGTCACCAAACGAAAAATATTTATTATCTAAGAGAAAACTCTATCTTAAAGACCACAACTTTAAATTTTTAATTTAAAATACTTAGATAAAGCAAACTTATAAAAAATTCAGACTTTAAAACAAGAAAGTTAACTGGAATGATGTGAAGAGAGAGAACATGAAACTCACGAAAGTTTGGGTGAAAAAAAGAGTAAACCCCCTTATAAATCTTCCCATGCTGGGAGTAGGAAAATATAAACAATGTAAAAACAGCTCCCATGTAAGACCCGAGAGGGAAAAATAATAATATTACACTATCAAATTTCAAAATTCTAATTATCAAAAAAATTTCTGACATTAAATTAATAGTTGGGGGCGCTGCTATATTCGCAGCTCTTATTAAAAAAATAAAAAGAGATAGGATAGGAAACATTAAAATAAACCCCTTATTTAAAAATATTCTTCGTCTCCCTGTACGCTCATAGTATATATTTACTATACAAAAAAGACCGGAAGAAGCTAACCCATGGGCCACCATTATTACCAGGGCACCTGTGTAACCTCATATATAAAAACTAAAAACACCACAAATAACTAAACCTATGTGAGCTACTGAAGAATAAGCCACCAATGCCTTTAAATCATTTAAACGACAGCAAATAAATCCTACATAAACCATGCCTAAAATTCTTAAGCCAAAAAAATATCTACCATAATTTTTCAAACCTAATGTGCATAAAGGCATAACACGATAAAACCCATAACCTCCTAACTTCAGTAAAATTCCGGCTAAAATTATAGAACCTGACACCGGAGCCTCAACATGAGCCTTTGGGAGTCATAGATGAGTAAAAAACATTGGTATTTTTACTAAAAAAGCTAAAGTTAAACCTAAAAAAATATAAAAAGAATTATACCCAACAAAATTTAATATAATTATGTCTAACCCCCCTCCCTTAGAAAAAATATAAAATAAGACTACTAAAAGAGGTAGAGAAGCAGTTAAAGTGTAAAACAAAAAATAAATACCAGCCTGCAGCCGCTCAGGTTGATAACCTCATCCTATAATAATTAAAAGTGTGGGGATTAAAGAGACCTCAAAATAAAAGTAAAAAGATAGGAAATTAAAGGATAAAAAAGTTAAAACTAAAACAAAACATAAAATGTAAACGCATAAAAAAAAATAAAATAAATTAAGATTTCTTCTATAGATCCCGTATCTAGAATGATATATTAAAATAGTAATCCATAGACTCAACAAAATAAGACTAAAAGAAAGAGAGTCTAAATAGAAAGAAGAGCCATCTAAAATGGAGTCAGTAAAATTTAAACCAAAAACAAGAAACCCTATCCCTAAAATACATAAAAGCCCAGTAAATATTCAAAAATAAAGTTTATTTAAAAAAACTAAAAATAAAGAAAATAATATAAAAAATAAAAATTTTATCATTAACTTATTAACCCTAAAAGCTTAAAATAATCACCCCCATGAGAGCGCCCTATGGCAACTAAAATAGAAAGCCCTAGAGCCCCCTCACAGGCCGTAATGATTAAGTAAAATAAAGAATAAAATAAACAAATATTTCTAAGGGAAAAAATTAACGAAAAAAAAATTCCTAAAACTATAAATTCAAGTCTTAAAAGAGCTGTTAAAAGATGTTCTCGAGTTGAACTATAAAGTAAAACACCACAAAAAATTAATAAGAGAAAGCCAAAGACTAAAAATATAAGTTTTTATAGTTTAAAATAAAACATTAGTCTTGTAAACTAAAAATTAAGAAATTATAAAAACTTCAGAGAAAGTAAGCTACTATCATTAACTTCCAAAGTTAGTATTTTAATTATAAACTACACCCTGATATAATTTTTCTTTCCTTAGCTACAATAATTGTGAGTCTTACAATCGCTATTTCTTCACACCCAGTATCAATTTTAATATTAATTCTTCTCCAAACTTTATTCATCTGTATTTTAATATTTTCCATATTAAAAACCAGATGATTTTCTTACATTTTATTCTTAATTTTTTTAGGGGGGTTAATAGTTCTATTTGTTTATATTGTAAGATTAGCTTCCAACGAAAAATTTTCAGTTAATTTTTCATTAACAATCATTTTGTCAGCAGCTGTAAGATTCATGTCATTTTCAATTCTTTATTTATCATTCTTTGACAAAACTCAATCTCTATTTAGAAATAATTTTTTTGAGCAAACAATAATAATTTTTAGAGGCACACTAGTCGCACCAACTATTTTGATTATATTCTATCTTCTATACACTCTAATTGTGGCCGTCAAAGTGTCATCAAAACTTGAAGGACCGTTACGAAACTTTATAGGATAATGACAAACTTACGAAAAACCCACCCATTAATTAAAATTGCTAACAACGCATTAATTGACCTTCCAGCCCCAATCAATATCTCTGCATGATGAAATTTCGGATCTCTTTTAGGATTATGTTTAATTACACAAATTTTAACGGGGTTATTTTTAGCAATACATTATACAGCAGACATCTCATTAGCCTTCAACAGAGTATCTCACATCTCACGAGATGTAAATTATGGATGACTCCTCCGAGCCACTCATGCCAACGGAGCTTCATTCTTCTTTATTTGCCTTTACCTTCATGCGGGACGTGGTATATATTACTCCTCTTATTTCTACACACATACATGAACTATCGGAGTAATCATTTTACTAGCAGTTATAGCTACCGCCTTTATAGGGTATGTCTTAATTTGAGGGCAAATATCATTTTGGGCCGCCACTGTAATTACAAACCTCCTTTCAGCAATTCCTTATTTAGGCCAAACTCTAGTTCAATGAATTTGAGGGGGGTTTGCAGTCGATAACGCCACTTTAACACGATTTTTTACCTTCCATTTCCTTTTACCTTTTGTTATTGCTGGCTTATCAGGGGTACATCTTTTATTTCTTCACCAAACAGGATCAAATAACCCCACAGGAATAAATTCTAATGTAGACAAAATCCCTTTCCACCCTTATTTTTCTATAAAGGATTTATTCGGTTTTATCTTCATGTTTTGACTTTTAATGATACTAGTTTTAACTAACCCATTCCTTCTAGGGGATGTAGAAAACTTCATCCCAGCTAATCCATTAGTTACGCCGGTCCATATTCAACCAGAATGATACTTCCTCTTTGCTTACGCTATTTTACGTTCGATTCCTAATAAATTGGGAGGAGCTGTAGCTTTAGTAGCTTCAATTCTAATTCTAATGATCCTTCCATTTTCTCAAAAAAGAAATATCCGGGGAAGACAATTTTACCCTCTAGTTCAAATCTCCTTCTGAATTATAGTTAATACTGTGATTCTACTTACATGAATTGGAGCGCGACCTGCTGAAGACCCTTATATTATTGTCGGCCAAATCTTAACTATTATTTATTTCTTGTACTTTATTTTAAACCCATTAATATTCTCTTTTTGAGACAAAACCCTGGAATAATTGTTTGGCTGACTGGAAAGCAGTTACCTTGAAAGTAATTTAAAAGAGTTTAATTCTCTTAACAATTTCACACCCTAAAAATTTCAAAATTAAACTACAACCAATCTTAAAAAATAAAAAAAAAATAAAAAATAAAGAGAAACAGGGAGATAAGATTTTCAAGCTAAATACATTAATTTATCATAACGAAACCGAGGTAATGTACCCCGAACTCAAATAAATCAATAACAAAAAAAACAACCTAAAATATTAAACAAAATAAAATTTATCCCTCCTCCTAAAAACAACAGAACAATGAGATAGCTTATAAAAATAATTCTACCGTATTCAGCTAAAAACAAAAGAGCAAACCCCCCTCTTCCATATTCAATATTAAACCCCGAAACTAACTCGGATTCTCCTTCCGCAAAATCAAACGGAGTCCGGTTAGTTTCGGCTAAACAGGAAGTGACTCAACATAAAAAAATAGGAAATAGTATAAACATAAACCACATAACAGACTGGGATATGACTAAAGAACTTAATCTGTAGTGCCCAGCCAAAAAAATTAAAGACAAAAAAATTAAAGCCATTCTCACTTCGTAAGAAATGGTTTGAGCTACTCCCCGTATGGCCCCTAAAAGAGCATAATTAGAATTAGACGACCACCCTCTTCCCATTAAAGTATAAACCCCAAATCTAGTGCAGCAAAAAAAAAATAACCCTCCGAATATAAAATTTATTATTAAAGAGTTAAAAGGAGTTAAAGACCACAAAAGAAGAACGATAAACAAAGAAAATACTGGGGAAAAATAATAAACTAAAAAATTTGAAGAAAGAGGCAAAAACTGTTCTTTAATAAATAATTTAATAGCATCCCCAAAAGATTGAAGAATTCCCGAATAACCTACTTTATTCGGGCCCTTCCGAATCTGAATGTAACCTAAAATTTTACGCTCGAATAAAACCATAAAAGCCACTCTAATGAGAACACCTACTACTAAAATTAAATAACTTAAAGAAATGGACAAAATATCAAAAAAGAACTTAATTACTAAATAAAATAATAAATTTCTTATAATGATTCTAAGTCAATTGCACTAATCTGCCAATCTAGCAAACAGTCAATCTAATGGTCCTTTCGTACTAAAAAGAAACCTTTAAACAAAAGATAGAAACCAACCTGGCTCACACCGATTTGAACTCAAATCATGTAAAAATTTTATAGTCGAACAGACTATCTATTAAAAGAACTGCCCCTTAAAGAAATTTTAATTCAACATCGAGGTCGCAAACAATTTTGTCGATTTGGGCTCTCAAAAATTATAACGCTGTTATCCCTAAGGTAACTTTTTAGTTTCTAAAATTAAGGGTATAATTATGCAAAGAAGTTAAAATTATTCTTTTGTTGCCCCAACAAAATACACTAATAAATTTACTTTACCCCCATGAAATAAATTTATTTATGTATAAAGCTCTATAGGGTCTTATCGTCTTTTTGCAAAATTTAAGAATTTTCACTTAAACCTAAATTTTAATTTATCTTTATAACAAAGTACTTGAAAGTATCACCATTCATACAATTCCCTAATTAAGAGACTAATGATTATGCTACCTTAGCACGGTCATAATACCGCGGCCCTTTAGATTAACCAGTGGGCAGGTGTTACTTTTTAGATAATTAAAAAAAAATGTTTTTGATAAACAGTCTTTCAAGCTAGCCGAATTTATAATAAAAAAAATAATTAACAAGACATTAATTTAAATTCTAATCATTGAGTCATTAAAATAAATTAATTTAAATTAAAAATTTTAACTTAAAGTCTAATCTAAATTTTTAGTAATTAATTTAATAATTTAAATAAAATATAACTTACTTTTAGCTAATTCTAAGCTTAAAAATTCATTCTTTTAAAAATAAAATTATAGAAAAATAAACTTGAAGCTCATCCCTCAAGCTTTATCTAACAGATAGAAAAATTCGTCTTTGTAAACCTTACCAACTAATAAAATTTAAAATTTTAAGCAACCGGATATAATTAAAATCGCAACAATTTCTGTTCTAAAAACAATTTTTTATTAATATTTCCACACTAATTTTTAATAAAATTTAAATCTTTTAATTTCAGGAAATATAAAATGTTACATAACTAAAAGCACCATGATACAAAAAGTAAAATTTTATCTATCTTTATAAAGTTTATTTTATTATATTTCACCGTTCCCCCTCAGTTCATACAACAAAATAAATTCTATTTAATACTTAAATTTTAAAAACTTTAACACAACAATAAAAATATAATATAAACACCTAACTAAAAGGATCCTTTCAATGTAAATGAATAGCTTAACTCAAGCTCTGCTTAAACAAGATGTTCCTTCCGGAGCGTCTACTTTGTTACGACTTATCTAATTTCATAACTAGAGCGACGGGCGATGTGTACATAACCTAGAGCCTAATTCAAATAAATAATAAAACCAAATTACTTCCAAATCCAGTTTCAACAATCCATATAATTTTATAATGTAACTCACCTCTTCTTTTATATAAACTAAACCTTGATTTGAATTTTTTTAATAAAAATTAAAACTAAATATTAATTTAATTTTTAAAACAACGGTATATAAAATAAATAAAAGTAAAAATAAGCGTGTACTGTCATTTAAAGGGCAAGTTCCTCTGGAAGGAATAAGCTACCGCCAAATTATTTAAGTTTCATAAAAACTACTACTTAAGTCATTTAATGAAAATAACAGGGTATCTAATCCTGGTCTTTTAAATTCCAATTACAATATAAGAACTAAGCTTTTTAAAATAATATACTTCACAAAATTTCACAAACCATAAAGTAAATAATTTTTAAGTCTTAAAAATTATTTATCCATAAATTTTAATTTAACTATGAAGTCTAACCGCAGATGCTGGCACATCTTTATCCTAATATAAATTTAAATTTTATATCTTATTGCAATTTTTATAATACAAAATACTGCCTAATTTTACATGTACAAAATTAAAACTATAAAAACTAAAGCTAGAATCAAACTTTTCTGCTTTTCACAAAGATACTTTCTACACACCCCAATATTTTAGATGCTATTGGGGTGTGTAGAATTTATTACTATTAATTAAATAATATAATATAAATTATTTGTATATATATATATATATATTATCTTATAATTTAATATAAATTATTTATATACAATAAATATATAATATATAAATTTATATATTAATCAAATATATAATTTTCAATATATATCTTTTTTTTTTTTTAAACTATTGTAATTAAATGTATATATAATTAATTATTTAATATATAATATTACTTATAAATAATTATATTATGTATTAAATATACTAACATATATATATATATAAATTATTTATATTAATTTAAATATTTTAACAAAATGTTTATTTTAATATAAATAAATTACATCGGTAGTTCTGCTAGCTTTATTAGACACCTTTAATTAAAGCAGAAAAGTTTTTTTTGAAATAGA